CAGTCTTAATAGTGACATTTACAGTGATATCGACAGTTACATTTATAGTTTCATTTGTACGGAAAGTACAAGTAGTATTGAAAATGGAAATTCTAGTATCAAAATTAGTAGCAGTTATTTAAATAGAAGAGAAAAATCTAAGGATTTCGATCTAAATACAAAATACAAAAAGTTATGGATTCAATGTGAGAATTGTTATGGATTAAATTATAAAAAATTTTTTAGTTCAAAAATGAATATTTGTGAATACTGCGGATATCATTTGAAAATGAGTAGTTCAGATAGAATTGAACTCTTTATAGATCCTGGCACTTGGGAGCCTATGGATGAAGATATGGTCTCCATAGACCCCATTGAATTTCATTCAGAGGAGGAACCTTATATAGATCGCATTTCTTTTTATCAAAGAAAAACGGGTTTAACTGAAGCTGTTCAAACGGGCGTAGGTCAACTAAACAGTATTCCCATAGCAATTGGAGTTATGGATTTTCAGTTTATGGGAGGTAGTATGGGATCCGTAGTAGGTGAGAAAATCACCCGTTTGATCGAGTATGCTACTAATAGATCCCTACCTGTCATTATTGTGTGTGCTTCTGGAGGAGCACGCATGCAAGAAGGGAGTTTGAGCTTAATGCAAATGGCTAAAATATCTTCTGCTTCATATGATTATCAATCAAAGAAAAAGTTATTTTATGTATCAATCCTTACATCTCCTACAACTGGCGGAGTTACAGCAAGTTTTGGTATGTTGGGAGATATCATTATTGCTGAACCTAATGCCTACATTGCGTTTGCGGGTAAAAGAGTAATTGAACAAACATTGAAAAAGACAGTACCCGACGGTTCACAAGCAGCTGAGTCTTTATTCCATAAGGGCTTATTCGACCCAATTGTACCACGTAATCTTTTAAAAGGTGTTCTGAATGAGTTATTTCAGCTACACGGTTTCCTTCCCTTGAATCAAGATTCAAAAAAAAAATTTCAAAAAGATTGAAATACTTCATTTTCAAATGGAAGTATAACATTAGCTTCAGTTATTTTTATTTGTAGCGAATACGCATTTAGTTCATTATAATGAAAAAAACAAAACTAAGAAGATGGTGTTTTTTTTGGAGACATCAGTTATAAGTGTAGTAAGAGTCAGAAGTTTTGGATAATGACTGGATCTTTTTTTTATTCTATCTCTCTTCCTGATTAGAAATAAGCATCCCTCTATCGACAAGATAAAAAAGAATTGATTTCTCCTTCCGAGAAATTAGGGAAATAAAAATGATTTTTTCCGTTCTTTTGACATATTCATTATTCATATATAGAACAACGAAAAAGAGATAAAAAAATATATCGAAAAAATGAAAAGAAAATACTAAATAAAAAGAAAGAAGAAATCTCAAATCAAATAAAGAAAATAGAAAGATTCTTTCTAATTTTTTTTTTAATAGATTTTTTAATAGATTAATATTAATAATGAATAGATAGACTTATTAGAATATATCTTTATAATTAGAATTTTAGAATTATAATTTAGAATAGGCACAAATATGAAATTGAGGTACCCATTCTATGATAGATTTGAACTTTCCCTCTATTTTTGTTCCTTTAGTGGGCCTAGTCTTTCCGGCAATCGCAATGGCTTCTTTATCTCTTTATGTCCAAAGAAATAAGATTGTCTAAATACGATGAAATCTCATCAATTTATTTCAACACTGGATCATCATACAGATACTTTTTTTAATGTAATATGGTAGGATATATGATATTTGGCCTTTCCGAAAACAAATGGAAGAGTTGTTTTGTTATGTATGCCGATGCATAATATACGGCATTAATGCATGTATATGCGGTTATAGCTTAATCAATTAAATGATGAAATTCAAAATGATCAGCAAATCTTTTTTGAAAAATCTTTTAAATAGAAACTCAATGTATCTAACCAATTATTCCTAATGGTTCCTGTCGGAATGCTGCTAGTTGATGAAAGTTACTTCGGGATCAAGCAATAAAAGTCAAGTCAAATCCATTTGGGTTATTCTCTTAATTCCAATCAAATGCAACTGGATCTAGTATAGTATGAACTGGCGATCAGAACATATATGGATAGAACTTATAACGGGGTCTCGAAAAACAAGTAATTTTTGCTGGGCCTGTATCCTTTTTTTAGGTTCACTAGGATTCTTAGTGGTTGGAACTTCCAGTTATCTTGGTAAAAATCTGATATCCGTATTTCCGTCTCAGCAAATCCTTTTTTTCCCACAAGGGATCGTGATGTCTTTCTATGGGATCGCAGGTCTATTCATTAGTTCTTATTTGTGGTGCACAATTTCATGGAATGTAGGTAGTGGTTATGACCGATTCGATAGAAAAGAAGGGATAATGTCCCTTTTTCGTTGGGGATTTCCTGGAAGAAATCGTCGCATCTTCCTTCGTTTCTTTCTGAAAGATATCCAATCAATCAGAATGGAGGTGAGAGAGGGTCTTTTTCCTCGTCGTGTCCTTTATATGGAAATCAAGGGTCAAGGAGCCATTCCCTTGACCCGTACTGATGAGGATTTGACTCCACGAGAAATTGAACAAAAAGCTGCTGAATTGGCCTATTTCTTGCGCGTACCTATTGAAGTCTTTTGAAATGAACTGAAGAATGAAGAATAAATCTCAGCCTGAGAGAAGGAACTTAATACATCTCAAAAGTGGGAAGACGTATATGGAACAATAACTATTTTGTATACGCATACACATGGTGTCTGGCTTCACTCTTTAGACTAGTAAAAGGTCTAATAAGTAATAAGTAAATTAGTATAGATTCATCAAATATCCTAACATGTCTTTTGTTTTCGTAAAACATAATTCCTCTTTTTAGGCCTTTGAATTGATACCCTATCCCTGCGCTGCAGTTAGACAGTGAAATCTTTCAAATTCGAAATGGAAATAAAAGAATTAAAGAATCCGGTAGGGTTCGTCTTTAAATCCAAATTATATTTGTTAGTTCAAATGGGTTTTCGAGTCTTCATTGAAAAGAATAAATGAAAGGGAAATTGGTTACAATTTTCCTAATTGTGATCTCTGAAATATGGAAAGAATATTTACTTTTTTTTTTTCATTCGAAAAGAACCTTTCTTGTATGTTCTATTCTCGACTCAATTCTTACCCAAAAACAAAAATAGGAAAAGATTCATAGGTTTGATACCTTATTCTTGTTAGAGTTATAGGCTCTTGTTATATAATTCGTATTTCATAGAAATCTCAGATAGAATCGACCAATGAAACAGGTTCATTAACAATTCACATCACGGATACAGAATGAAAAAAAAGAAAGCATTGGCTTCCCTCCCATATCTTGTGTCTATAATCTTTTTGCCCTGGTGGGTTTCTCTCTCATTTAAGAAATGTCTAGAAACTTGGGTTATTAATTGGTGGAATACTAGGCAATCCGAAATCCCTTTGAATGATATTCAAGAGAAAAATGTTCTAGAAAAATTTATGGAATTAGAAGAACTATTCCTGTTGGACGAGATGATAAAGGAGTACTCGGAGACACATATGCAAAGGCTTCGTATAGGAATGCACAAGGAAACAATACAATTGGTCCAAAGACAAAATGAATCTCATTTCCATATCATTTTGCATTTCTCTACAAATCTAATCTGTTTCGCTATTCTAAGTGGTTATTTTTTTCTGGGTAATGAAGAACTTTTCATTTTAAATTCTTGGATTCAGGAATTTCTCTATAACTTAAGTGATACAATCAAAGCTTTTTCAATTCTTTTAGTTACTGATTTATGGATCGGATTTCACTCGACCCATGGTTGGGAACTAATGATTGGTTCGATCTACAATGATTTTGGATTGGCTCAGAATGATCAGATTATATCTGGTCTTGTTTCCACTTTTCCAGTGATTCTAGATACAATTGTGAAATATTGGATCTTCCATTTTTTAAATCGTGTATCTCCTTCACTTGTAGTAATTTATCATTCAATGAATGAATAATTCATTAGATCTTTTGATATCAATAAAATCAGAACCTTTCTTTGTGTCTAAAGAAATCATTTTTCATCTTACTTATTCTTTATACTTCTATCTTTTCAATTCAAGGTATTCATACTATATTCTACTAGTACAATTATTTCAGTATAATCAATACAATGGCAAACTTGTGGATAGGGAATTCTACTAGCTACCTATCAAATTTATTGTAGAAATTCCGGGGATCAATGATTGGACCATGCAAAATAGAAATACTTTTTCTTGGGTAAAAGAACAGATGACTCGATCCATTTATGTATCGATCATGATATATGTAATAACTCGAACATCTATTTCAAATGCATATCCCATTTTTGCGCAGCAGGTTTATGAAAATCCACGAGAAGCAACTGGTCGAATTGTATGTGCCAATTGCCATTTAGCTAGTAAACCCGTGGATATTGAAGTTCCGCAAGCTGTACTTCCTGATACTGTATTTGAAGCAGTTGTTCGAATTCCTTATGATATGCAACTGAAACAAGTTCTTGCTAATGGTAAAAAAGGGACTTTGAATGTAGGAGCTGTTCTTATTTTACCCGAGGGATTCGAATTAGCCCCACCCGATCGTATTTCTCCCGAAATGAAAGAAAAGATGGGCAATCTTTCTTTTCAGTTTTATCGTCCTAATAAAAGAAATATTCTTGTGATAGGTCCTGTTCCTGGTCAGAAATATAGTGAAATCGTCTTTCCTATTCTTTCCCCCGACCCTGCTACGAAAAAAGACGTTCATTTCTTAAAATATCCCATATATGTAGGTGGGAACAGAGGAAGGGGTCAGATTTATCCTGATGGTAGCAAGAGTAACAATACAGTTTATAATGCTACATCTGCTGGTATAGTAAGCAGAATAGCACGTAAAGAAAAAGGGGGATATGAAATAACCATAGTTGATGCATCAGAAGGACGTCAAGTGGTTGATATTATACCTCCAGGACCAGAACTTCTTGTTTCAGAAGGTGAATCCATCAAGCTTGATCAAC